TGCTTTTCTTGTTTTTTTACTTATTTGTTTATGAATATGAATTCTTAAAGGCATATGCATGAGACATAATCTATTAATTAATCTGAATCCATTTCTTAATCTCTTTCTTTGAAATACTTTATTCTAACCATATCATGATCTCATTTTATAATACCTCCGGAGCTAATGAAACTATTTTAGTAAAATTTAACTGTCTCAATTCCCGGGCAATTGCACCAAAAACCCGAGTTCCCTTTGGGTTTCCTTCTTGATCGATGACAACCGCAGCATTGTCATCATATCGTATTATCATACCGTTATCACGTTTGAGTTCTTTACAAGTACGTACAATTACAGCTCTGACCACTTCTGATCTTGCTAGGGGCATGTTTGGCACTGCTTCTTTGATCACAGCAACAATAACGTCACCGATATGAGCATATCGACGATTGCTAGCTCCTATGATTCGAATACACATCAATTCTCGAGCCCCGCTGTTATCCGCTACATTCAAAAGGGTCTGAGGTTGAATCATATCATTTTTTTTTTTTTAATCTATTCTTTCAATGCAAAGGGCGAAGAAAAAAGAAATATTGCAAAGGGCGAAGAAAAAAGAAATATTGTTTGTCCAAAAAAATAAATCAGCCCCTGCGATTGTTTTTTTTTTTAATTCTCAAGACCTATTTCCTTTGATTCTCCATTTTTATGCCGAAATAATGAATTGAGTTCGTATAGGCATTTTAGACGATGCTATTGAAATAGCCTTTCTGGCTATATTTTCTGTTACTCCACCCATTTCATAAAGGATTCGACCTGGTTTAACAACAGCTACCCAATATTCAGGGGATCCTTTCCCCGAACCCATACGTGTTTCTGCGGGTCTTACTGTAACCGGTTTGTCTGGAAATATACGTACCCATATTTTTCCACCACGTCGTGCATTTCGTGTCATTGCTCGTCGACCTGCTTCTATTTGTCTAGATGTGATCCAGGCGGGTTCAAGTGCCTGAAGAGCATATTTACCGAAAGAAATATGATTACCTCGATAAGATATTCCCTTCATTCTTCCTCTATGTTGTTTACGGAATCTGGTTCTTTTGGGGTTATAGTTGATGGTTGGTTCTGAATTCCATCTCTACTACAGAACTGGACGTGAGAGTTTCTTCTCATCCAGCTCCTCGCGAATAAGAAAATCTTCAACTTCTCTATTATTCGTTTGTATATCTTGTTTTTTTAGATAACTAAACATATTAATATTTCTATTTTAAATATTGTATGACTTTTTATAATGTTATAACGAATCTTTATTTTGTTTTGTCTTTTATTTTCTTCGATTGACCCAAATTTAGCAATCCAAGAAAATAAAGGTTTCGCAGGCGAATATTTACTCTTTTCATCGCTATTTCAGTTGTAGGGTTAGCTCTTTATTTTTCTTTTCCCAATAGATGAATATGAATGAATTAGTCTTTGGTTTGTTCCGCCATCCCGATCAATGAATCCGTTTTCAATAGATTTGGATTCATAGGTTCCATCGTTCCCATCGCTTCTTATTTAATGGTTAGGTCTGATTTCTACAATGGAGCTCATAATGAAATTTTTTCTTGAGTCAATCTTCTTAGTCTTTATTGGCTCGAAGCTCTTATTTTTTTATTTTATGAACAGATTCATTTAATTATGTACGAATCAGCATTGATGCTTTATTACACTGCCTTTTTTATGAGATGACTCATAGACCTTACATATTGGATGGAATTCTAGATCATTGGTATTTTTCTCTCTCTTTCTTTCACCCTTCCATTTATCCACACCTTTGTTCTCTATTTCGCTTTATAACTTAGAATTAGATTGATTTTTCTTTTGTTTATGCAAAAAATATTTCAGTTGCTACAACGATATGACCGATATATCATATCTTGACTGGTTCTTTGGATCCAGATAATGCGAAGTGATGAGTTGGTTAGTAGTCCTATAGTTATTAGTTTATAGTAAGAGGCTAGTCTTTTTTTTTATTGAATCCTAACCCTAAAAAAACCAACGAGTCACACACTAAGCATAGCAATTATATCAAATGGCTAATCGAATTTTTATTCAACCATATAGAATTAAGAATTAGAATTCTTCATTTTAGTTTTTATTGAATAGAAAAAAGGAACTAATTTCTCTTTTTTGTTCCATCACTAGATCGAAGGGAAAGAAAAATAAAGGTTTATTCTTCCCCGTCTATAAATATCCAAATTTTGATGCCTAATACTCCATAAATAGTTCGAACAGTATAGGAACAATAATCGATTTTAGCTCGAATGGTTTGCAGGGGAACCCTACCTTCTCTGATCCATTCCACACGCGCAATTTCTTTTCCGTCGATACGCCCTGCAATTTGTACTTGAATTCCTTTTGTATCTGCTTGTTCAGTTAATTCAATAGCCTTTTTCATTGCTTTTCGAAATGAAACTCTATTCTTTAATTGGCCGGCTATAAATTCCGCAAGAATATTAGGGCTTCCGTAAGGTTTTGCAATTCT